ATTTATATATCAGAATAGCTGACATAGTCATGATTCAATGGGTCAGATCCACTTACTTTTTACTTTTTCTTTATTTATAATTTTATGGTGGGTTTGTTTTATAGGAACACTGGAGAAGCAGGAATACTTTAGTTTGACGATTAACAATAGGGATGGATTGGATATCTAGAATATTTATGTATTAAGTCAAGACAAAATGAATAATGAGACATGAAGAAAGAGGGTTACTATGTCACTACAAAATGGACTCTCCACAATTATGAAAATGAATAAATTTCAACTTTATAACTTACGACCCATAATCTAATTAGAATTCATTATACTGGTGATTACCTTTTTTTTTTTTTTAGAACTATTAACAATGGAAAACGAAGACTAAGACTTGAGTTTAATGAAAAAGCCCTTTATCGGATTTGAACCGATGACTTACGCCTTACCATGGCGTTACTCTACCACTGAGTTAAAAGGGCCTGTTTATTCAATTTAAAAAATTTAATAGTTTGAATTAAATTATGAGTTTACTACATATATATATAGATATAATATAATATAATAGACATATACATATCTACATATATGTATAAGAGCTCATTATCAACATAGAGTTAAGATATTTTCTTCAATCATGTGATGGGGGGATTCATATCCCGAGCCAAATTCCATAAAAAAAAAATGTCTAGCGTTTTTGAATTTTTTGGTTTAATATGAGATAGTGATAGGCATATCTCATCTGAACGATGAACGAAGAAATTAGTTAAAATTGAATGAAGAAAAAAAATTTAATATTATAATAATAATAAATATTATTAAATATTCTTTTTATCCCTTTTTTCTGTCGGATCAAGCACTACCCTAACTAAGGGAATCCTACTACTATAACTTTGTTTAATTAATCTGTATATATATTATATAATACTATGCTATGCATTGTATTATAATACATAATAATATATATATCTATATTAATCCGTATTGTAAATTAAAGTTATCTAGATTTCTGTATATTAATATTAAAAATTTCAAAGTAGATAAAGACTCTTTTGATCTAGTTATATAATATATTATAATTATATTGTATATTGACAATTCCAAAAAAACTTATCATACTATCAGCATAGTATGCTGATGGTCGGGCGGATCTGCCCCCATCGTCTAGCGGTTCAGGACATCTCTCTTTCAAGGAGGCAGCGGGGATTCGACTTCCCCTGGGGGTAGGGTACTACGAAAGGAAGTTAATCATGGATTATAACTAAACCTAGAATTAATTCTTCCTGGGTCGATGCCCGAGCGGTTAATGGGGGCGGACTGTAAATTCGTTGGCAATATGTCTACGCTGGTTCAAATCCAGCTCGGCCCAATAATTCGCCGCTCCATTGAATACGATCTAACCAGTTTAATTTGTCCTCTTCAGAAATGGAAATGCCCTATCCGTCAAAATAAAGATCAACCATTTTTTTGATCTATCCATATTTTTTAATTAGTCATTTTTGACAATTAAAAAAAAAAAAAAAAGAACCACCGATTACTAGTAATTATTGCTATAGTTCATATCCATGTGGATATGATATCAGTATATTATTTTTGTTTCTGTTACAACACGACGAGACGAATAGAATGTTCTTATGAAACCATAAGAATATGTATGCCATACACCTCGCTGGGATTGTAGTTCAATCGGTCAGAGCACCGCCCTGTCAAGGCGGAAGCTGCGGGTTCGAGCCCCGTCAGTCCCGAACTAGGATCCGATGAATTTATCAATTCATCTCCCACTTTTTACAGATAAAGTGGGACAGGGAGCAAGATCTAAGAATCCTTATTTTTTTTTTTTTTTCGTTTCACATTAATATTTTTTTTTTTTTTTTTTATTTATCATCAGACAAAAGAAATGCGGGAATTTTCATTTCTTTCACTACGGAATAGTACCGATTGATAAGGAAGAGACATATCTAGATTGATTGGTACGATCGGTTATATTACTCTATGTCAGTATTTTTAGAGATACCATATTTGTTATTCATTTGACTTTATTTTTTGATTGTTCTTGAATAATGAAATGGAGTAGAGTGCCCAGCCCTTTTCCAACTCCGACTTGTGTATCCTCTATTTTTAATTAAAAAAATCTATCTCATTCAAATTGCATGCTAATTTTTTATGTATGTGTTCTCCCCCAATCCAAGAAAGAGAAGAGGATATTATATTAATTAATTATATTAATAATTAATATTAATTAAATCTATTAGTATATAATAATCTTAATTAAAATTATTTAATTTTATTTATTATAAATAATAAATAAAAGACCAAGCAAGGTACCCCTTTTTAGTAAATATGTTGGAATATTAGATCTTTTAATCCGTCCTTTTTCCATCTCACTTATATTGTTTGGGTTTTAGGTGTGACCTGACCCATTGAATACCGGTCATCTGATACCTCGTCGGATACTTAAATTAATTGTCTGTATTAAGTAAGTAGAACGAAGAAGGTAGGTTATAGAAACGAAAGAATGGAAAAGGACGAAAAATTCAATAGCATTCTATATTGGAATTGGATTAGAAATTGAATTTTTGATTTAGTATGGATAAAAAGTCTTCCTATGTTATACTATTAAATTCTCGACAATTAATTGATTTGATAGATTAGATCTATTGTTATTCATAATATTTTGATCCATTTGGCATCATCAGGATACAATTAACTTATTGAATTTACAGGAATCAAATTTTTCATCTCTATGGGATTAGATCCCGAGTTATTGTGAAACAAAAAAAAAATGAGATTATGGAAGTTAATATTCTCGCATTTATTGCTACTACACTGTTCATTCTAGTTCCTACCGCTTTTTTACTTATCATTTACGTAAAAACAGCCAGTCAAAATAATTAATTTTAATGAAACTCGAATTATTAGTTCTTGTCAATAATTGAAGAAATGATGAGATAGTGTGTAGAAAAAACTATAGATATTATATCTATAGTTTTTTCTACACACTATCTCATATTGTATACAGATATAATATAGGTTTATATAATATAAATCAATTGAAAATTATGGTAGTGTCTCTAGAGTCCATTCCTCCCCCATACTACGAGGGAAAGGGAAAATGTAAAGACTACCATTAAAGCAGCCCAAGCGAGATTTACTATATCCATGTAAATTATGTCTCCTAATCTCTATCAAGGAATGATTCCACTATGATTATTGATCAATAATCATAGTGGAATTAACGGCGCAGAGTCAAAATGGGATTCTGATTTAAAACTTCAAATTCAATGAAGCTAATCGTAACAAATTCTCTATTATTGTATTGGATTTTCGGTAGAAGCGAGCCGTAAGTACAAATACGATACATATACCCTTGTCTTTCTTATATCAATATCAAAGGAGTCTTTCTAATAGTAAGATCCATTGTTTCTTTTGTTACCTTTTGTCTAAGCAAAAGATATAAAAATATCTAGAAAAATTTACAGTCTTTTTTTGTCTTTGTCTAGAACTTACAGATTCTAAAAATTTTGTCAATCAGGCGACACCCAGATTTGAACTGGGGATAAAGGATTTGCAGTCCCCCGCCTTACCACTTGGCCATGTCGCCAAATCCGATCCAAAATAGGAATAAAAATATTATCTATACTCTATTATTCTAGTACTAAATTTAGTAATTTTATTTTTTGAAAGAAAAAAAGGGGGTTTCCAGTCATAGATTGAAAAATTCAGGCAGTAACCATTTCATTTACCTAATTTATGTTGAATTAGTGAACTAAATTTGTATCTCAAAGCATGTGTTTCCTTAATCGCATAAGAAAAGGAAATAACAAATCAGTATAAATTATTTTTTAATCTTAATTTTGAATTATAACACCATATATGTGTATATGTAAACCCTAAAAAAGAAATTGTTACACAGAACAGAGGATCTCTCTCTTATTCTTATGCACATATTCCTAATAAAGAATCAGCATATTTGAATTTTGAATTCTATTTAATTCTATTCTAATATATATATAGAATGGTAAAGGAAAAATGTTTTATTAATTCCTGTCGCAAATTTGAACTTGTGTCAAAAATAATCTTCATTCTTACGTCTCGTTTCCTTTCATACGTATGAAATAGAGATATAGAGTTGGTTAAAATTTCATGTGATTCAGTAAACAGAATATACATTCCATTATTGGCTCACTCTTCATCGAACTAACCTAACCATATGAGTCGATCTAGCAATAATGGAATTTTTTCGATTAAAGAGGAAAGTTAAGATGCTCCGGAATAAAAATGAGGAAATGTCCACAATACCAGGATTTAATCAGATACAATTTGAGGGATTTTGTGGGTTCATTAATCGGGGCTTGGCGGAAGAATTTCATAAGTTTCCAAAAATTGAAGATACGGATCAAGAAATTGAATTTCAATTATTTGTGGAAAGATATCAATTGGTAGAACCCTTGATAAAAGAAAGAGATGCTGTATATGAATCACTCACATATTCTTCTGAATTATATGTACCCGCGGGATTAATTTGGAAAAGCGGTAGAGATATACAAGAACAAACTGTTTTTATTGGAAACATTCCTCTAATGAATTCCCTGGGCACCTCTATAGTAAATGGAATATACAGAATTGTAATCAATCAAATATTGCAAAGTCCCGGTATTTACTATCGTTCTGAATTGGATCATAACGGAATTTCTGTTTATACCAGTACTATAATATCAGATTGGGGAGGGAGATTAGAATTAGAAATTGATAGAAAAGCAAGGATATGGGCCCGCGTGAGTAGGAAACAAAAAATATCTATTCTAGTTCTATCATCGGCTATGGGTTCAAATCTAAAAGAAATTCTAGATAATGTTTGTTATCCCGAAATTTTCTTGTCTTTCCTGAATGATAAAGAGAAAAAAAAAATTGGGTCAAAAGAAAATGCAATTTTGGAGTTTTATCAACAATTCGCTTGTATAGGCGGGGATCCGGTATTTTCCGAGTCCTTATGTAAGGAATTACAAAAGAAA